TATATAAATGTAACTAATGTATCTCCTTCGTAAAGGATTTCTCCATAATGTCCATGAACAGTTGCTCCTGGAGTAGCCAAATAAGGCTTAGCTGATCGTATTACCACAGAGTCAACTTGAAGAATTAGAACTTGACCTGATTTTAAATGTTTTTTGGCTATACATACATTTTCACAAAGAAACTGCCCAAGACTAACGATTGTAGATGTCTCTTCACAATAATTGTAATGGAGAAAATACCAATTCAATTTGAATGGATTCAAAATGATGTTACTGCATGAATAGGGATTATAAATTTTACCATTTTCATCCAGTAAATAATATTTAAGTATTTGAAAAATCTGTTTGAAATTGTCAAGTTGCAAGTAGTTAGTTACCAAGATCTGATTATGGGTTATTAAATGGGAAAATAAATCGAAATTATAAATTGGAAAGCCTGTTCCTAAGGGGCCCAACGAATTCCTAAATGGAATTAGGGGGTCCTTTTTGATTGATTCTTTTATCACATTGGTAGATTTTACATCGTTGAATGGGCCTATTCGAGAACAATTGGATGATGACAAAATTATAAAAGATTGAGATTCCTTATTTCGATTCAACAATGTATGAATAGTTCCTTGATTTGGATTAAGGGATTCTTGAATCACTGCCTTGGAATAGGAATAAATGGAAGAAAACGGATTGACATTAGCGCGATCTGATCCATTCTCAGAGATCAATCCTGAACCCGGCAGATCGTTCCTTTTTCCGGTATATGAAATAGGTGACTTCGCTAAGTCGATTCTTATAAAATCTCTAATCAAACCATTTGTCCTTATTTCAACAAAGGAAGCACAGGCCTTTTCGATCTTTTTGTCTTGGTCCCAATTCAACACTAAACAAGTCCGAACTAATTGAATACTTGTGTCCCAAATTTCAAGAATTGGGTCGTAATAAAGGATATAATTGACAACTCGAAGTTGTAGATTATCACTTTCCTGCAAGAGATCCGCCGGGAAAAGTCTTCCTAAATTTATACCATCCGTTTTTTTATATGGGACTACGGGTTGAACCAAAACAAAATACTTTTTTTCATACCTGGAAAGTTTCATTCGTTGGATATAGAGCCAATTTTTCAATTTTTTGTATTCTTTGGAATTTTGTTTTCCCCCTCCTGGTGGTATCAATCGGAATGCCTTATTTGTCTTTCCAGGAAAATGGATATCTCCAGAAAAGATTATCAGTTTAATTTTTTCTGCTTTTTTCTTCACTCGGACCAATCCGCCTACCCGACTTCTTCTATTTAAAGTGATTTGTGTATCTACCCCAATAAGACTATTGTGCCGTACCATTATGGAAGAAGATTCGGCCAAAATGTGGACTTCCACGGGAATAAAAAAAAAGGGATTTACTTCCTTTTGATATTTTGGCCAAAATACCTTGACCCCTCGATACTCAATCAAATCCTCTTCGTTGACGATTGAATTCAGTTCTCTAGTCTCATATTTAGTAAGTCCCGAGCTCTTTCTTATATATCGAGGATCATCGAAATAAGCAAGAATACTATTTCTACGGAGAATACTATTTCTGGGGATTTCAATTGAGATACCTGAAGAAGGTATTAGTTGGTTCTCGCCTTCTTGAATCGAGTCGAGTGGGATGATGACTCTATTTCTTCGCCTCTTTGCCAATAAATCAGAATTCCCCTCGAGAATGCCCGGATATCTGAGATTAAAACGACCAGTACAGGTCATTCGATTAAGTTCTGAATAATCAGGAATCCTATCTCCTTTTTGATTTTTACCAGAAAAATACGAACTAAAAAATTTGTGTCTCACTTGATTATTAGTTACTGAGGGGTTAGAAATATATCTTCGCTTAACAGAAAGAGAATAAGCGCTCATTTGATCTTGATCCTTGTGGATCGAACAGGGGCCTAGACTAGATCTCCAGGGCTCCCCTAATAATATCCATAAATGACTTGTTTTTGGTAAGAGATGAATATTACCATATGTAAATTCAGGTGCATGGTACACATCGGTATTCCAGTGCATTTCGCCCTCTGAGTCAGAATAAATATGTTTTCGAACCTTCTCTTTCAAATTCAAAGTGGATGTTCTCGCGCGAATCTCAGCAATGACTTGTTCTGATTCTACATATTGATCGTTTTGAACTAAAAGAAAACTTTTGGGCGGAATACACACATTGTGTATAATATCTTCACTCTCAATAGTTACATACAAGTCTCTAGAACATAGAAAAGCAGGATGTCCATGACGTGTACGTGTCGGATGAACCAAATCCTCATTGAATTTTATTTTTCCATTAGAAGGGGCTCGCACATGTTCTGCAGTACCCCCTGTGAATACTCCGCCAGTATGAAAAGTTCTTAATGTTAATTGAGTGCCCGGTTCTCCAATAGATTGACCTGCAATAATACCTACAGCTTCTCCCAATTCGACCAGGTCGTCATGAGCTGGACTCCGGCCATAACATAATTGACAAATCCAAGATGTACTCCTACAAGTAAAGGGGGTTCGAATAGAGATTGGTTGTGCTCTAAAAGTTATGAATCTATTGACAAGTCCAACCCCAATATCTTGATTTCTAGTAGCAATGCATCGTGACCCTATATATATATCATCTGCTAATACACGGCCAATTAATGTTTGGATAAAAATCCTATCCGCCATCATTCCATTTCGAGGACTTACAGAAATACCTCGAACGGTGCCACAATCTGTTCGACGTACAACAATGTGTTGCACTACTTCAACAAGTCTGCGCGTGAGATATCCTGCATCTGATGTTCGGATAGCGGTATCCACAACTCCTTTACGGGCTCCGTAGCAAGAAATAATATATTCTGTTAAAGAGAGTCCTTCGCGTAAATTGCTTTGAATGGGTAAATCAATCATTTGTCCTTGGGGATCCGACATTAATCCTCTCATACCTACTAATTGATGTACCTGAGATGCATTTCCTCTGGCTCCCGAAAAAGACATTATATGGACTGGATTAAAAGGATCGGTCATCCGAAAATTAGGAGTCATTTCTTGTCGCAAATATTCACTTGTGGCATACCATATCTCGATCGATTGACGTAATTTTTCTACCGCGTGTACATTCCCATAATGATGGTGTTTTTCCAAAATAAAACTTTGTTGTTCAGCGTCTTGAACGAGCCATCTTTTAGAAGGTATTGTTAAAAGATCATCAATTCCTAATGAAATGGATGCGGCGGTAGCTTGTCGGAAACCCAGAGTCTTTACTTGATCCAGGATATGTGATGTATATCCTATTCCATAGTGATCAATAAATCGACTAATAAGTCGTTTCATGGCAGTTCCGTCTATCACTTTATTGTGAAAGACCTGAGTGGGCCGTTCTGCCATCAGTACCTCCATATTGCGTTGCGCTGAGTAGAATTTGACAATGGGTTTGAGTCAGTGATTGGAAAACTTCCTTTTCTAGATCTTGATTCACGTAGAAATTCCGCAATTCTAGTCCTAGTTAACCCGGCGAGACTCGAATTCCCGCTGGTAGCATAGAATTATAACAGCCCTGCCAAAACCCCTGTATGGCTTCTTCTATTTCTCGATAAAGAGAAATATGACCAAGAGTGGTTCGAATATATATATAAAGAATTTCTTTTTTTATACTTCTTACTATTAGATAGTGTCCATAAATCTCATAATAGGTCCCCAAAGATTCATAGTGAATTTCGATAGGAGCTTCTCTTGTAGCAATAACACGTTGATCTAGTCGCCACCGCAGCCACAAAGGACTACCTAAATTGATTCGTTTTTGCCGATAAGCTCCAATTGCATCATAGGCATTACAAAAAAAGGGTTCTTTTTTTTTTGTATACTTATAGTTATTATCTTCATTTTGATAGTTTCTACGATTACATGGATTATACCTATTTACACAAATACCCCGACGATTTCCACTCGTTAAGACATAGAGTCCACTAAGCATATCTTGGGTTGGTGCAGAAATGGGATCTCCAATAGTTGGAGACAAAAGATTCATATGAGAAAACATAAGTAAACGTGCCTCTGCTTGAGCCTCTAAAGATAAAGGCACATGAACAGCCATTTGATCCCCGTCAAAGTCTGCATTGAAGCCCTTACAAACTAATGGATGTAAACAAATAGCACGCCCTTCCACTAAAACGGGGAGGAATGCCTGTATGCCTAATCTATGCAGAGTAGGCGCTCTATTCAGCAATACAGGATGGTCATCCAGAATTTCCTGAAGTATTTCCCATACAATAGGTTTTTTTTTCCGAATTTGACTCTTAGCAACTCCTATGTTCGAAGCAAGATGTTTTCTAATTAGGTCACGAATTACAAATGCCTGGAAAAGTTCTATTGCAATTTCGCGAGGCAATCCACATCGATGTAATGAAAGTGAAGGGCCCACGACAATCACTGACCGCCCTGAATAATCGACTCGTTTACCAAGCAGAGTCTCGCGAACTCTTCCTTCTTTGCCTTCAATTACATCTGAAAGCGACTTGTAAATTCTATTATGATCATCCCTCATTGGTTGTCCGCAGATTCCATTATCAAGAAGTGCATCCACGGCTTCTTGTAGTAATTTTTCCTGAGATATTATTAATTCTTCTGGTGTAGCTATACTTGTTGTTAATAGATCTGTAAGAGTATTATTCCGATAGATAATTCTTCTATAGATTTCATTAATATCCGAGGTCACTAGTTTATCCTCATCTATATGATAGATTGGTCTCAACTCAGGAGGAAGAACTGGTAATAGACACAAAACCATCCATTTTGGTTCTATATTTGTTTGAATAAAATGCTTAGCCAATTCCATGCGTCTAAGCAAAAAATCTTTTCTTCTTCCAACTTTTCGATCTTCCCATTCATTCCCTGTGGATTCCTCTTCCTCCAATTCTTTCCATTCTACCAATGAATAATCTATAATCATTCGTAAATCTAGATTGGCTAATTGTTGTCTGATAGAACCTCCCCCGGTAGACATCTCTCGATTTC